ATGCGTTGATTATTTTCTACGAACCATAAAGATATTGGGACATTATATATTTTATTTGGTATATGATCCGGGCTTGTCGGAACTGCCTTAAGTCTTCTTATTCGAGCTGAACTAGGGCAACCGGGAGCTTTGCTTGGGGATGATCAATTATATAATGTTATTGTGACAGCACACGCTTTTGTTATAATTTTTTTCCTTGTAATGCCAATGATAATTGGGGGATTTGGAAACTGGTTGGTGCCTTTAATATTAGGTGCTCCAGATATAGCTTTCCCACGACTTAATAACATAAGATTTTGACTTTTACCCCCTGCCTTACTTCTTTTACTTTCCTCTGCAGCAGTAGAGAGTGGGGCGGGGACAGGATGGACTGTCTACCCTCCATTAGCTGGTAATTTAGCTCATGCTGGAGGATCTGTAGATTTAGCAATTTTTTCGTTACATTTAGCAGGAGTCTCATCTATTTTAGGAGCAGTAAATTTTATTACAACAATCATTAATATACGTTGACGAGGTATACAATTTGAGCGCCTTCCTCTATTTGTGTGATCTGTAAAAATTACAGCTGTTTTACTTCTTTTGTCTTTACCTGTCTTAGCTGGGGCAATTACTATGCTATTAACTGATCGAAATTTTAATACTGCTTTTTTTGACCCTGCAGGAGGCGGTGATCCTATTTTATACCAACACTTATTTTGATTTTTTGGTCACCCAGAGGTTTATATTTTAATTCTTCCGGGATTTGGGATAATTTCTCATATCGTAAGTCATTATTCAGCTAAAAAAGAAACGTTTGGAACTTTAGGGATGATCTATGCTATACTAGCTATTGGGATCTTAGGTTTTATTGTCTGGGCTCATCACATGTTTACAGTTGGGATGGATGTCGATACCCGAGCTTATTTTACAGCTGCTACAATAATTATTGCTGTGCCTACAGGTATTAAGGTATTTAGTTGACTTGCTACAATTCATGGTGCTAAAATTAAATATGAAACACCTATATTATGGGCACTTGGATTTATTTTCTTATTCACTGTGGGGGGTTTAACAGGAATTGTATTATCTAATTCTTCTTTAGATATTATGATGCACGATACCTATTATGTAGTTGCTCATTTTCATTATGTACTTTCAATAGGGGCAGTTTTTGCTTTATTTGGGGCTTTTAATTACTGATTTCCCCTTTTAAGCGGAGTTTCATTACACAGACGTTGAACTAAAGCCCATTTTTATATTATGTTTATCGGTGTTAATGTTACGTTTTTCCCTCAGCATTTTTTAGGGCTAAGCGGAATACCTCGACGGTACTCAGACTATCCAGACTGCTATACTAAGTGAAATGTTATTTCCTCTATTGGGTCAATAATCTCTTTTGTAGCTGTTTTATATTTTATAGTTATTGTATGAGAGGCTTTAATCTCTCAGCGGAGTGTAGTTTGAAGTACACACCTAAGAACTGCTCTTGAATGAGATAATATTTTACCTGCTGATTTTCATAATGCCCCTGAGACCGGCGCGTTAGTCGCTTAATATTTAATTTATTAAGATATGAGTCTATGAGGACAATTAGGATTTCAAGATGCAGCAGCCCCTCTGATAGAAGAATTAATTTTTTTTCATGATCATGCTATAATAATTTTAGTTATGATTATTAGATTAGTAGGCTATGCTGCTGTTTCATTAATAATAAATAATTACACTTGCCGTTCTCTTGTTGAAGGGCAAGAAATTGAAACTATTTGAACAATTATCCCCGCTGTAATTTTGGTTTTCTTAGCCCTTCCTTCATTACGTTTATTATACCTATTAGATGAAGTTGGAAATTGTAATCTGAGAGTAAAAAGTATTGGGCATCAATGGTATTGAAGTTATGAATACACAGATTTTCCTAGTATTGAGTTTGATTCATATATAGTTCCCACTAATGAATTAGAGGTTGGAGATTTTCGGTTATTGGAAGTAGACCATCGAATAGTCTTACCCACTCAAACAGACATTCGAGTTTTAGTCACATCTGCAGATGTTATTCACTCATGAACCGTGCCTTCATTAGGGGTAAAAGTTGATGCAGTCCCAGGACGATTGAATCAACTAGGATTTTTTATCAAATATCCTGGTGTATTTTACGGTCAATGTTCTGAGATTTGTGGGGCGAACCATTCCTTTATACCTATTGTCGTAGAAGCAGTCCCATTAAAAAATTTCTTGGAATGAACAGTTAGGGTTTCTGAATAAAAAGTTAGTTAAGCTATAATATAAGGTTGTCAGCCTTACGTCACTAATTAAACTTAGTACTTTTTATATGCCTCAGCTATCCCCTTTAAATTGAATTCTATTATTTATTTTATTCTGATCCGCAGTTATCTCTATATCTATTTTGATTTGATGATCTAAAAAAATCCTTTTTCAAAGAGAAGTATCTGGAGCTTCTAAAATTCTTAAAGAAAATAAGTGAAATTGATAAATAATAATAAGAATGCTTGTAGACATTTTTTCTTCTTTTGATGACAATAACCAGGTTTTTATATCCTTGTATGTTTTAATATGATTAATTTCGTTATTAACAATTGTTCTTTTTAGTTCCTCATACTGAGTTATGTCCCCGCGATGAGCTAGCATTATTAGAATCTTTAAAGATACCGGGTCATCTCAGGCTTTTCGATCTTTTGGATTAAATATGGGAGGATTTATAAATGTAATTGCTGGTTTATTTTTATTTATTATTGTAATAAATTTAAGTGGCTTAATTCCTTATGTTTTTAGTAGTACTAGTCATTTGGCCATTTCTCTTTCTCTAGGAATGCCTTTATGACTTTCATTAATTATTTCTGCTATTTTTTTTAATCCTAGTTCGGTGGTTGCAGGGCTATTACCTATAGGAGCTCCAGCTCCCCTGAATCCATTTTTAGTGATTATTGAGACAGTGAGAATTTTAGTGCGACCTATTACGCTTTCCGTCCGGCTTACAGCTAATATAAGGGCAGGACACATTGTTCTTACCCTGATTGGAAACTATCTTACAGCTAGTTTTTTTATATCTTCTGTTTTTTCTATACTAATTTTACTTATAATTCAAATTTTATACACAATCTTTGAATTTGGTATTAGCTTAATTCAAGCTTACATTTTTTGTTTACTAATTACTCTTTACTCAGATGAGCATCCTCATTAAGATAAGTACTACTTAGTTTTTAGATTAACTTTGTAAAAGAATCAAACATTCATTTTTGGGGTATGAACCCAACAGCTTACTATTTAGCTTATTTTACATTTTGTTGGGAAGAATTAACTCCGTTAATAGATCTACAGTCTACCGCTTACTTCTCAGCCACCAAACAAAAACAACACACCAGGATGTTTGTTTCCTTTCTTGATTTTGCAGGTCAATGTTTTGTATAAACTATAGTGCGCAAGGTTTAAAGATTCTTCTTTATTTTAAGCTTTGAAGGCTTACAGTTTTATTAACTTAAAACCTTACTAGGAGGTTCTGAACCTCTCCTAAGAAATCAAAATTCTTTGTGCCCTTACACCGCTATGTAATTTACGATATCTTCTTTAAATCCTTTTAATCCTCTTACTTGGAAGGCAAGTGTACTTATTCATACTCAGAAGACGTATTTCTAATAAATTAAATTTATTCCTTTAGAATGAAAATCTAATGTGCATTATTTACACCATAGAAACTTTTTACAATGTATAAGTTTTTTGATTACTATTATTTTTATACGACTAAGGTAACCAGATTATAGAGTAATCATAAAAAGCTTGGCTCTGACTTTTTATATTATAAAGAACTAAATAATACACATGGTTTTTATGGATAGAAGCGAGGCAGGAAATCAAAGTATATTAGATTGAACTAATTAAATTTTACTTTTTTTCTGAGGTATTATAGGTTTATATTATGCCTTGAAAAGTCCCGCTAACACCAGTGCTGAAGATTAATAAAAAAGCGCAAGCTTGTATTAATTTAGTTCAATAAAACCTGGTTAACTTGGTGCCAGCATCCGCGGTTAAACCAAGAAGGTTAAGTAATATCAGAACGGTAAAAAGACAGTTAGATAACGTATTTTTAATAAGTTTACTTAATTTCTATAAAAGGGTAGAATTTGCATATAGATATAAAATCTAAAGATAACTTATGTATTGAACCTGTGATAGCCTTGAGGGAAACTGGGATTAGATACCCCATTATTCTTGGCCGTAAAAAAATTAAATTTACCAGAGTACTATGAACTAAGAAGTTTAAAACTCAAAGAGCTTGGCGGTGTTTTAGACCTCTCAGGGGAACCTGTCTCATAATCGACAATCCACGTTATACCTAACCCTATTTTGCTTTTACAGTTTGTATACCGTCGTCGTCAGGTAACTTTTAAAAATTTAGAAGTTAGCAAAAAAGCTTTGTAAGCTTACACGTCAGATCAAGGTGCAGCCTATATTAGGGTGAGGATGGGTTACAATTATAAAATCATAACTACGAAATAACTATAATAATACATAATTATAAGGAGGACTTGAAAGTAAAATAAATTATAAAAACATTTTGAATAAGGCTCTGAAACGTGCACACATCGCCCGTCGCTCTCGTTGAAAAATGAGATAAGTCGTAACATAGCAGGGGTAATGGAAATTGCCCCTAAATTAAAAACATAGTATAATTTTAATACATTTCATTTACACTGAAAATATACTTATATATAAGTTGTTTTTAAATATAATAACATAGTGTATTTTATTTATTTTAATTTAATAAGTCAAAGCATTTATAAAATAAGTAAAGGAGATTAAAAATTATTTTATAATACACTTTTATTTAGTACTGTGAAGGAAAGGCAATTAGTTACTAAAAAGAAAAAATTAAAATTTGTACCTTTTGCATCATGGCTTAGCTAGATTAAATTTTTAAGAAAATGTCTCGAAATCTAATGGGCTATTTTTAGTCAATCTATTAGGAAAGGAAACTAATTGTGGCAAAAATTTTTCTAGAACTAAAAATAGAAATGAAATTTTATTCGTATTAGATGATAGCTAGTTCTTTTTTAAAGGCATATAAGTGCTCTAAACTATTTTTATTTCATAAATTTTATATGAATATAAATATAATAGTTTAATTAGGCTTTCGAGGATAAGCTCGAAAGCGTAAATAAAATATTTTATACTAAAATTAAATTTAAGCTTGAAAATAGCTATTATTTTCGGATTTTGTTATAATTCCATTATAATTCTATGTATATAATAAATTTATTTGATTTTGAAAGAAGAAAACCTTAAAACATAAGTTAGGATAAAATTATGCTAAGATGAGTATTTATAAGTTATTAGTTTTAGAAATACAAGATAAAAATCTTAAAAACAAATTTTCGATATAAAATTATAAAAAGGAACTCGGCAAATAATCATTCTGCCTGTTTATCAAAAACATGGCTCCTTGTATTATAAAGATAGGGAGTCGGACCTGCCCAGTGAAATTTTTTAACGGCCGCGGTACTCTGACCGTGCAAAGGTAGCATAATCATTTGCCTTATAATTGAAGGCTTGTATGAATGGTTTGACGAGAATGAAGCTGTCTCTTTATAATTAATTTGAATTTTATCTATAGGTGAAGAAGCCTATATTATATTGAAAGACAAGAAGACCCTATCGAGCTTTAAAGAAATTAATAAACTTAAAAATTGATATTAAAAATATAAATTTCATTATTAAATTATTTTAGTTGGGGCGACTGAGGAACAAACAAAGCTTCCTATATAAATATTAATACATTCAAGTACTGATCCAAAAGCTTTGATTAAAGAAATTAGTTACCGTAGGGATAACAGCATTATCTTTTTTGAGAGCTCTAATCGAAAAAAAGGTTTGTGACCTCGATGTTGGACCAGAATATCCTAAAGATGCAGCCGTCTTTAAGGGTTGGTCTGTTCGACCATTAAAATTCTACGTGATCTGAGTTCAGACCGGCGTGAGCCAGGTCAGTTTCTATCTTCAATTTTCTATAGTGAGCTTAGTACGAAAGGACCAACTTACTGTAAAATATTTACTCTATTTGATAAAATATAAAGTATTATTAAGTTAATAATAAAACATTAAAAATCAAATTAGCAAAGATTTAATGCAATTGATTTAGGATCAATAGACATAGGTGAAATTCCTTTATTTGATAATAAAGGTGGCAGATGAAGTGCATCAGGTTTAAGCCCTGAATATGAAGATGAAATTTCTTTTCTTTATAATGTATATTTCTATCCTTTCGTGCCTATTTTCATATATTTGTATTTTATTGGCAGTCGCTTTTTTTACTCTTTTAGAACGTAAAGGATTAAGTTATATTCAGCTACGAAAAGGTCCTAATAAAGTGGGACTGATAGGGCTTCCCCAGCCAATTGCTGATGCTGCAAAGCTTTTAACAAAAGAAATTGCTAAACCAACTATGGCTAACTATTCTCCTTATTTTGCAGCCCCTATTTTTAGTTTTATCTTAGCTTTACTACTTTGGCAGCTTTATCCCAGTTTATATTCCTCTTCTTACTTTAAATGGGGTATTCTGTTTTTTCTCTGCGTCTCAGGCATAAATGTATATGGAACTCTCTTGGCCGGATGGGCTTCAAATTCTAAGTATGCTTTATTAGGAAGGCTACGTGCAATTGCTCAAACTATTTCTTATGAGGTGAGAATAGCACTAATTCTCCTATTTCCATTATTTCTTGTAGGGAGATTCAGTTTTATTGAAGTTAAAGAGTCCCAAGAATTTGTGTGACTAAGTTTTCTAATAGTTCCAGTATCATTTATTTGGTTTGTTACTTGTGTAGCTGAAACTAATCGCGCACCTTTTGACTTTGCTGAAGGAGAGTCTGAATTAGTTTCTGGTTTTAATATTGAATACGGAGCTGCTGGATTTGCTCTGATTTTTTTGGCAGAATATGCAAATATTTTGGTCATGAGCTTATTCTCTGCTTTACTTTTTTTTGGAGGAAGATCAGCTATCTTCATGGAAAGAGATATTGTTTTTATATTGAAAGTATTATTCTTTGCGTTCCTTTTTATTTGAGTGCGTGGAAGCTATCCTCGATTTCGATATGATTTATTAATAGGGTTAACATGAAAAGGATTTTTACCGGTATCCCTTTCTTTCTTACTTTTAATTACAATATTAGCTTCATTTTTATACTATTAATCTCGTCAGAATTGTAGTTTAATTAAAATATTAGCATTGGAAGCTAAAGATTAGGTTGTTAATCCTACATTCTGAATGACCAGCTTAATTATTTTTAGAATAACTATATCTAGCCTTTTTCTTCTTCCTCTTATATCACAACCTTTAAGCTTGGGCTTAGTAATTATAACTTCAACACTATTAATATGTATAGTTAGGGCAATTACATTGTCTTCCTGGTATGGTTACATTTTATTTTTAATTTATGTGGGGGGGCTTTTAGTCATGTTTGCTTATGTTGCTGCTTTATCCCCTAATGTTTTGTTCGGCAGGGGAACCCCTTTTTTGTTTTTCGTGTTTATGACTATTGTATTTTTATTGCTTTTTTATATATATTCATTTATTGACCTCTCTTCAATTAGCTACCTAAATATCTTTAGAAAACTTAAGTTCCTTAAGACATATGGTGCTGAAATGGTATCTCCTCAAATAGCGTCTATTTTAATTGGATTAGCTACCATTTTATTAATTAATTTAATTGTAGTTGTAAAAATTTGCTACTATACTCACGCTTCTCTTCGTCCATTCAGTAATTAAATTATATTATGCGAAGTCCTATTCGAAAGGTACACCCAGTTTTAAAAGTAGTAAATGGGGCATTTGTAGACCTTCCTGCCCCATCTAACCTTTCTGTCTGATGAAATTTTGGTTCTTTATTAGGCTTATGTTTAGTTATTCAGATCATCACTGGCTTATTCTTAGCCATACATTACACAGCTCATGTAGATTTAGCTTTTAATTCAGTTGTCCATATTAGTCGAGATGTTACTTACGGCTGACTCCTTCGAGCTCTTCATGCCAATGGTGGATCATGATTTTTTATTTGCCTTTATTTTCATATTGCTCGAGGTATTTATTACGGCTCTTATTTGTACCTGCACACATGAAACATTGGAGTAGTATTGCTTCTTTTAATTATGGCTACTGCCTTTTTAGGGTATGTTTTACCGTGAGGTCAGATGTCATTCTGAGGTGCTACAGTAATTACAAACTTATTATCTGCTGTTCCGTACCTAGGAAAAATATTAGTAGAATGAGTTTGAGGTGGATTTGCAGTGGATAACGCAACCCTCACTCGATTTTTTGCCTTGCATTTCTTACTTCCGTTTGCTATTGCCGGTCTAGGTATTTTACACATATTATTTTTACATGAAACAGGCTCTAACAATCCATTAGGGCTAAACAGAGACGGGGAAAAAGTCCCATTTCATAGCTATTATACATTTAAAGATTTAGTAGGCTTTGTTGTAGTTATTGCACTTCTTTCTATACTAGCTCTTTTTTCGCCTCAACTTTTGACAGACCCCGAAAATTTTATTCCTGCTAATCCTTTAGTAACCCCTGTTCACATTCAGCCTGAATGATATTTTTTGTTCGCGTACGCTATTCTTCGATCAATCCCCAATAAATTGGGAGGTGTTTTAGGCCTAGCAGGATCTGTACTTGTATTGTTTGTTTTACCTTTTACCCATCAAAGTAAGTTTCGATCCACCGCTTTTTACCCGCTTAACCAAGTTTCTTTCTGATCATTCATTGGCATTTTTTTTATTTTAACTTGAATTGGTAGGTGTCCCGTAGAAGCTCCTTACGAACAAATTGGCCAAGTATTTACTGCACTATATTTCATATATTTTGTTATTAACCCATTAATCCAAATATTATGGGATAAGATTTTAGACTATTAGAAATAAAGTTATTTCCTGGGGACAGTTTGTCTTGAAAACAAACTTAAAGTGTTCAATTCACTTAGTAACTTAATTAATAGCAATAAGAATATATAAATTTCACTTTTGGCTTACAAGACCAATGCTCTTTTTAAGCTATTATTGCTATGAAATGAGAACATTTTATTTAAGTTTACTTAGGTCACTTGGCGTTTTTATAGGCCTATTAACATTATCCCTTCAATATAAACATTTATTAAGAATTTTATTAAGACTCGAAGCTGTTACAATAAATTTATTTATTTTGATATTTTGTGTCTCAAACAATATTACGCTGAGAGGTCAAACCTCATTAATTCTAATTACATTAGGGGCCTGTGAAGCAAGTTTAGGGCTTGCTATTTTAGTTGCTATTATTCGAAGTGAAGGAAATGACTACGTATCAAGGTTCTCCACTCATAAATGTTAGGCCTATCGTTAATAAGTTTTACATTTTTATTATTACCTTTAAGGAGTACTTCTTGGTACCAGAAAACCTGATCACTTGCTTTAGGGAGTTTGCTTTCTATAATTCACTTATTTAACCCATTTTTTGGGTATGAAAGCATTAATTCTTTAATAACTTATGACTCAATATCTAGAATTCTTATTTCTCTTACTTTATGGATTTCCCTGATAATAATCTTAGCGAGCCAACAAAGAGTAAAAATTGCGAATAATAATAGAAACATATTTTCTTTTTTCGTTTTGGTTTTAAACCTAATTTTATTAGTCACTTTTATTTCTTCAAGAAGTCTTTTATTCTATTTTATATTTGAAGCTTCGCTAATCCCAACGCTATTTTTGATTTTAGGTTGAGGCTATCAACCTGAACGTCTACAAGCTGGCATATATATAATAATTTATACAGTAGCAGCCTCTTTACCCTTGCTTTTTACAGTTCTCTGAGCTTCTCAAAAATTAATATCCAGAGAAATACTTATAATTAATATATTACGAATTTATGTTACAAATACCGATATAATTTGAACATGAAATTTACTTGTTTTTCTTATCTTTACTGCTTTCTTAGTTAAGCTTCCTATGTTTATAGTCCATCTTTGACTCCCTAAAGCACATGTAGAAGCCCCTGTAGCTGGATCTATAGTCTTAGCTGCAATTTTACTTAAACTCGGAGGTTACGGAATTTTACGGTTTTATCAGTACTTAAATTTTATTTCTCTTCAAACTTTGATTGTTATTTTTTCATTGGCTATTTGAGGGGGAGTTTTAACTAGAGTCATTTGTTTTCGTCAGATCGACCTAAAATCCTTAATTGCCTACTCTTCTATTGGACACATGTCTTTAATGCTCGCAGGTGCCTTTTCAAACACATCTTGAGGCTGAACTGGTGCCTTAGTACTTATGTTATCCCACGGATTTTGTTCTTCTGCTCTTTTTGCCTTAGCAAATTATACTTACGAGAAAACCCATACCCGTAGGCTGTTCTTAAGTAAAGGAATATTAATGCTACTACCTTTCTTAACTATATGATGGTTTTTATTTTGTGTAATAAACATGGCAGCTCCTCCAAGCATTAACTTACTTGGTGAAATCATAATTTTTCCTTCTACTATCTTTAGTTCAAGATATTTCTTAATCCCATTAGGACTAATAAGATTTTTAGCGGCTTTATACAGAATGTACTTATTTACTGCAATCCAGCACGGTGGTAGTCCTAAGTTTATTAAACCATTTAATCAATTTAAATCTCCTGGGTTTTTGCTATTATTTTTACACTGAATTCCTGGAAACATATTAATTTTAAAGAGAGAGCTAATTTTTATATGAATTTGTCAAGTTAGTTTAAAACTAAAACATCAGCCTGTGGATTTGAAAATGAAATTATAATCTCACTTGACCATGTTTACAAAATTAAAGTCTTCTTCTATTAGTTCTCTTCTTCTTCTTACATATAGGATTTTTTTGCTGCCAATAACAATTATGTTTATTATATTTGAACAAAGAATTATCCTTGAGTGAAGAATTATCCAAATAAGATCGTGTATTATAACTTTTATGATTATTCTAGATCCCGTAAGATTAAGGTTTAGTAATGTAGTTTGTTTAATTTCAGGCTGCGTAATAATATTTTCATCTAGTTACATAGCCCATGACCCCTTTTTAAAACGATTTACTTGATTAGTAATACTATTTGTTTTATCTATAAATTTATTGGTTTTTATCCCTAGCTTGCCAGCCCTGTTACTTGGCTGAGATGGGTTGGGAATTGTATCTTTTGTCTTAGTGATTTATTATCAAAACATAAAATCCTTAGGCGCTGGCATACTAACAGTTTTAGCAAACCGAATTGGAGACGTAATAATTCTTATTTCAATCGGTCTACTTGTGTTACAAGGACATTGATCAGTTCTTTCAATATGGGACTTTCACTTAACAAGCTGAGTAGGACTCGCTATCACTCTAGCAGCTATAACAAAAAGGGCTCAGATTCCATTTTCTAGTTGACTCCCGGCAGCTATAGCTGCCCCTACCCCCGTTTCAGCTTTAGTTCATTCCTCAACACTTGTCACAGCAGGAATTTTCTTAATTATCCGATTTTTTCCCTTTTTAAGAACAATTAATGGATTTCAGGCAACCTTGCTTTTCTTTTCTGTCTTAACTCTCCTAATAGCCGGAATTGGAGCAAATTATGAAAATGACTTAAAAAAAATTATTGCCCTTTCAACTTTAAGCCAACTAGGAGTAATAATAATAAGCCTAGGAATAGGGATACCCTATTTAGCATTATTTCATCTTTATACTCATGCATTATTTAAAGCTCTTTTATTTTTGTGTGCAGGAATAATCATTCATAATAGAGCAAATACTCAAGATATTCGCCATATGGGATTGTTGTTTTCACAAGCCCCTCTCACTATTAGCTGCATAAATATTGCAAATCTATCATTATGTGGTGCACCATTTTTAAGGGGATTTTATTCTAAAGATCTAATTTTAGAAATTTCCCTTAACAGTCCTACCAACTTTCTTATAATCCTCTTAATTTTTTTAGCTACAGGCATAACAGCAGCATATTCTTTACGCCTTTCATTTTGTTCCCTCTGAAGTTATATAAAGAATTCAGCTTATCATAGAAAACAAGAGTTTGACCCTTATGTAAATTGAGCAGTAACTATTCTTACAGTTGCTGCTATTGTAGCGGGATTTATACTTCAAAATATTTTTTTGGATTTCAATCCCACTCCCTTTGTTCTTCCTGTATACTTAAAATCTTTAACCATAGTGGTTATTTTCTTAGGCTTATTTACTGCATTTATATCCTGAGATATTTCTTATCAAGAAAAAAGTATAAATAAAATCAAATTTTTTTTCTCTACAATATGATTTCTAGCCCCCATTTCTTCCCAGCCTATAACTAAATTTTCAATGTTAATAGGAACTAACCTAATAAAATCTATTGATATAGGTTGACTAGAAATTCTAGGAGGACAAGGAAGAGCTTTTGTAGCAAGAAATGTATCTGGACTAAACCAAAAGACTCAGATTAAAACATTCAATTTTTTTATTATATTAATTCTATTTTCAGTAGTAATTTTTTCTCAAATCTAAGCATTGATAGCTTAATTTAGAGCATAGCACTGAAGATGCTAGGGTGGCAATATCTGCCTCAAAGCAAGCCAGCGCTTGTTAACAAGGCGCTGGCTTGCTTAGTAATCATATTTTATTACCGTTATGGGTCGGAATCCATTTCATTTAGTAGAATTTAGCCCTTGACCTTTAACTGGGTCTATGGGTGCTCTTTTTTTAACTTCAGGCCTAGCTGGCTGATTTCATGGGTATGGTTATATTACTATAGCTTTAGGTTTAATTCTAATTAGGATGACTATAATTCAATGATGACGAGATGTGATTCGTGAGGCTACCTTTCAAGGATATCATACTACTCAGGTTTCAAAAGGACTTCGTTGGGGTATAATTCTTTTTATTGCTTCTGAGGTTTGCTTTTTTTTTGCATTTTTTTGAGCCTATTTTCACAGAAGACTAGCTCCTAGTCCAGAATTAGGTTCTTGTTGGCCTCCTGCAGGTATTGTTCCTTTAAATCCATTTGAAGTTCCTTTATTAAACACTGGTGTGTTGCTGGCTTCTGGTGTGACCGTAACCTGAGCTCATCATAGATTAATAGAGGGAGACAATCCTGGAGGGCTTCAGGCTTTAGTTGCTACTGTAATTCTCGGGGCCTATTTTACTTTTTTACAGGCAGGGGAATATTATGAAGCTTCTTTTACAATTGCAGACGGTGTTTATGGATCCACATTTTTCGTAGCTACAGGATTCCATGGGCTTCATGTATTAATTGGGAGTACATTCCTTTTAATTTGTTTGGCTCGAGTATGGTTGCAGCACTTTTCGACAGGGCACCATTTTGGGTTTGAGGCTGCTGCTTGATACTGGCACTTTGTGGACGTAGTTTGGCTTTTCTTATATCTTTCTATCTACTGATGAGGTTGTTAAAGTGACAAGTGATTAAATAAAATTTTCTTAGATGACTGAGTTAATAAGTGTTAGATTTTTAATCTAAAAACGGCAGTTGTGCCTCTAAGAGTGACTTGGTACTTTAAAATAAAAGATCTGATTTGCATTCAGGCAATAAGTTAATTAGACTTTCAGGTCATACGTATAAAAAGCGAGAAATTTGCATATGGTTTCGGCCCATATCTTAAGGGTGAAAGTCCTTTTTTATATTACAATATAAAAACTTTAAATGAAAGCCAAAGTAGAGGCACCTACCTGTTAACTAGGAGAATGTAATAAATTTTACTCATTTAGTGCTACTTAAGTTAAAACTAACTAAATAATACAAATGAATTATTATGTAAGAGTACTACGCCGGATGAACGGAAATCATTGATGTTGATTAATATGGGATAAATGAGTGTCTCTGGTACTATAATGTTAAGAAGAGTTTTAAGCAGCGTTGTGGCACTTTTATTGTCTTGTGTAGTTATAGGTCTTGGGTGAGTTCTTGCAAAACGGGCTATTAGTGATCGAGAAAAAAGATCTCCCTTTGAGTGCGGGTTTGACCCTATTAAGTCGGCACGACTTCCTTTTTCTTTACGGTTCTTTTTATTGGCTATTATTTTTCTAATTTTTGATGTTGAAATTGTTCTCTTATTTCCTATCTTAATTAGTATAAATAATAGATTTTCTTTGGCTTTGGTATTTAGTCTTTTTATTTTCTTAATCATTCTTGTGTTTGGTTTATTTCATGAATGGAATGAGGGGTCATTAGACTGGGCTCAGTAAATTATAAAAGAAAAAACTTGGAGTAAAACAGGGCTGCTAACTTTGTTTTGGGTAATTCGATTTTATCCTTTTTCTTATGTTTTCAACTCTCCCTTTTGGTTATATATTTTTATTGGTAATGGGAGCAGGGACACTGCTTTCTATTTCATCAATTCACTGATTGAGCATTTGAGCTGGGTTAGAAATTAATTTAATTGGCTTTTTACCTATGTTAGTATACCAAAAAAGAGTCTCTGAAAGAGAGTCTGCTGTTAAGTACTTTATTGCTCAAGCTCTTGGGTCTAGGTTCTTAATTTTTGGGAGGTTATTAATGTTTAATATTTCTTTTACTTGGGATTTATATGCATTAATAAGATTTAAAACTTTTGGCTTTTTGGTTATAGTAAGAGGCTTATGTGTTAAGCTGGGTCTTTTTCCGTTTCACTATTGACTTCCTAGGGTAATAGCTGGATTGCCTTGAGTTACTTGTTTATTATTAGGAACTTGGCAAAAAATTGCTCCTCTTTTTTTAATACTTTGTTTAGTTGAGATAAATCATTCATATACACTGATTCTAATTTTATGTATTATTAGAGCAGGCTCTAGTTTGGTTGGTGGTTTTGGGGGTATAAATCAAACTCAAATCCGTGCATTGCTAGCATATTCTTCTATCGGGCATTTAGGGTGAATAACATTTGCTCTCTTACATAGAGAATGGGCGATAAAGTTTTATTTAGGTGTATATATTGTAATTTCTATTTGCATGTTTTTAAGCCTATGAAAACAAGAATCAGGTAATATAAAAAATATTGATGGCCTAAAGTATTCAAAATCTATGCAAATAAATATTATAATTTTACTGCTTTCATTGGGAGGTTTACCCCCGTTACTTGGATTTATTTCTAAATGATTAGTGGTTTTGGTAGGAACAGGAAACGCTTTATTGTGAACTTTGTCTTTACTTATTTTGGGATCTTTAATAAGCTTATTTTACTATCTAAGTTTGTTTTTTTCAGTCTTTTTAAGAAGTATTAAAAAAGAAAGTATTGTAGGTGGTGGTAATATGGGGATAAGAAGAATATTGGTTTTTATTGTTACCTTAAACCTTCTTGGTGGAATTTTTTTGCTAAGGAATAACCTTTTTTCTATTCTTTAATTTATTT